CGACCAAATCGATTGAGAATATCAGAATCTGATAACTCGGCCCGACTCGGCTTACTAATGGGATGCCCCGAAACGGTACAAAATTTCGCTTTAGCCAATGATCCAATCATTGGAATAATTGGGACTAGGGTTTCAAACTTCTTCCTAGGAATCTCCATTAGAAATGAATTTTCTAGCATTTGAGTCCTTACCACGGAAGGATTTCGCCGTACACTTGAAAGATAACTCAGAAACTCAAAGGAATGATTGGAAAATTGGTTTAGATGCATTCGATCTGCTTCAGACCACAAGGAAAAATTACATTGCCATAAAATGACAATGTAATAGTTCCATTTATTCATCAGAAGAAAACTTCCCCTTGAAGCCAGAAGGGCTTTTCCTTGATATCTAACATAATGCATGAAAGGATCCTTGAACAACCATAGGATATTCTGGAAATCCTTAGGAAACATTCCTAGAGGATGTTCTATTTTTCCTTCTATTTTTCCATAGAAATAGGTTCGCTCAAGAAGGTTTCTAAAAGATGTTGATCGTAAATACAAAGATTGTTTACGAAGAAACATGAATAGGGATTCCCATTCATATACATGAGAATTATATAGGAACAAGAAGAATCTTTGATTCTCTTTTGAAATCAAAGAGGTGGATTTCTTTTTTTGAGAAATCAGACTAGCCCAATTACGAGACTCGTAGAGAAAGAGTCGGAATAAATGTAAAGAGGGGGCATCTTGTATCCAAGAGCGGAGATTTTGAACCAAGATTTCCAGATGAATGGGGTAGGGTAGTACTATATCTGACACATTATTTAAATGGGAGAATTTATCCTCTAAAAAGGAAAATGTTGAATGAATTGATCGTAACTTCTGATATTTTTGTATATTTTTCCCTTCTTGAGAAGACACGAATCTCAATGAGAATTTCATTTCCAAAATAACTGAAAATCCGGCGGATACCATTTGATAATAAATTTTATTTTTATTAAAAGCATTAGCCGAAATAATCACCCACTTCGGGTGATACATTCGAGTAATTAACCGTTTCACAAGCAGTGAACTAGATTTATTGTCATAACCTAAATTTTCCACGGGTTCGTAAGGACTGGATCCTTTTAAACCATGATCATGAGCAAGTGCATAAAGAGACTCCTGAAAAAGAAGTGGATAGAGGAAGTCTTGTTGCTGCAATCTATCCATTTCCAAATATCCTTGTAATTCCTCCATTCGAAATTCGCTTTGAAATAAAGGCAAAAGGTTTATTGAGTTAGCAAATGATACATAGTACGATACAGTCAAAACAGGGTATATAGTAAGAAAATAGAAAAAATACCTCGGTAACAACAGATAAGCTAATCAATGGATCCTCTCTTTTTCCATCCAAGTGGTTTAGGTTCGTTATAGAATACCTAAATGGTTCGAAATCCTTTATTGTTGCAACTCGATCGCTCTTTTGACTTTGGAAAAATTTCTTTTTATCAATAGACCGTTTCTGATACACATGAGTCTCCATTCCATACAGAATCTAATTCTAATGGAGAAATAGTTAGGATTCATAAAAAAAAAAAAAAATAGGTAATCCACTTATGGGAAAACCTTTTCCCGCACCAGGCACTAATCTATTTTTAACATCTAATTAGATCGGGTAAGAATTCGAATTCAGAACAGAAGCTCGTTACTTTTTGCTTCCCTATAATTGGAACCAGAAGGCTCTATCCATTTATTCAATCGACCCAACCGTGAATTTCGGTTGTCACGCTACAAGAATCATACAAAAATTGTATTTTTTACCAATCCATTAAGGATCAAATAATCTCAGAGTTTTAGTTTTAAATTGATACGACATGCTGCTTTTTCCACTCACCCCCTTTCAGGATCAGTCGTGGTCTTACAAACTCTACCAATGGTATGTATGAATCCGTTGCTTCATCCAAATGTGTAAAAGATTCTAGGCGCACTTAAAAGCCGAGTACTCTACCATTGAGTTAGCAACCCGAATAAGGTATTCGGGTGTGTAGATACGAGCGAAATCAAAGAATAAAGAGATTGGATTACACGACCACATCAACCCCCAACAAAATGGAACCAACAACCAAATCCAAATCGAAAAACAAATCCAAATCTAAAAAAAAAAAAGAATTTTCTGGTCGATTCGAAACCAAAATCGGAACAAATCAAATGCAAATCGAATAAATTACCCGGTAAATCGAGAACCTAGATAGATCTCGTTCCGTTTCAGAGGGGACCTTTTGTGCCACATCGAATCCAAGGAGCACATCATTTGCACGAAGACAAGTAAAAATCAAATTGCATCCTATTTCTATTTTTTATTTAGGATCTAATCCTATTTGATTACTATACTATTGTCAACATGCGACTATGAAGGTGGGACCCACCAAAGAAGAAGGTGGGACCCACCAAAGAAGAAGGTGGGACCCACCAAACCAAAATGGAAAGGGAATCCCTAGAATATACCAGGGGGGTTTTGCCATGCAGGCAAATAAACGTGTTCTGCGTCCCGCACAATCAATGCATTTCCTGAACCGGAAATACGAGGATTTTCTGAACCGGAAATACGAGGATTTCCTGAAATAGGATGATTTCCTGAACCGGAAATACGAGGATTTCCTGAAATAGAATGATTTCCTGAACCGGAAATAGGAACTGTCCGGTCCGTCCGGTGCTGAAAATTCAAGCTAATGGCGTGAACTTGGCTCCGCCGATGAATCTGCAGAGACCCATTTCGGTTACTATTAACCGGGTCCAGGCTTTGGTCCCCGCTTAAAAGGAAGAGTCTTTCATCGAGTTGGTAAAGTTCCGTTGCCAACAGACAGAAGGCCTCAAAAAAGTAGTTTAGGAGGCGTATTTCCACTTCTAGGAATGTATTGAGAAATACTCGATCACACAAAGACCGATTTGCGATCTGATCAAGTAGTACCAAATAGCTTCCATACTCAATTCGCTTTTGTGCCTCTTCGTAACAGAGTAAGTTTCGTACCGAATCTGCCCTTTTTTGATCTATCACACGTTGAATTGTTGAGAGCTGATAGGTGCGGTTCTGAACCGCAGAACTCGTATACGAACTTGAATACGGTGAAAACCGTGGAAAAATGCCAGGGTGTGCACGGGGCATTCGCATAGTGCTCGAAGAAGTCACTATCACAAACACTGTGCAGCATCCCATCAGCAGGACTTTTTTCATGTTTAGTAGAAACCCAGAAACCCAATTTCTTACTGGAAAAGAATTCCAAATGAATTCTTTTGTTCGGACAAAAATAGTTCTGAAAAATCCCATAGTACCTCTATAATGTGGTTTCAAGGATACCTGCTAATTGTTAGCAGCAAAGGATGCATTCCCGTGATTCCTTTGTTTGTCTCGACAAAAACAAAGTATAATTTTACTAGATAAATTATCTATCTATTTTATTATAGATATTATCTATATTATAGATAATATCTATCTACCACGGGAATGAGATTCAAGGTGAATTCTTATCTTAGTTAATATATTCACGTCTGTAGAGTAGATACGAGCGAAATCAAAGAATAAAGAGATTGGATTACACGACCACATCAACCCCCAACAAAATGGAACCAACAACCAAATCCAAATCGAAAAACAAATCCAAATCTAAAAAAAAAAAAGAATTTTCTGGTCGATTCGAAACCAAAATCGGAACAAATCAAATGCAAATCGAATAAATTACCCGGTAAATCGAGAACCTAGATAGATCTCGTTCCGTTTCAGAGGGGACCTTTTGTGCCACATCGAATCCAAGGAGCACATCATTTGCAGGAAGACAAGTAAAAACCAAATTGCATCCTATTTCTATTTCTTTTATCTAGGATCTAATCCTCTTTGATTACTATACTATTGTCAACATGCGACTATAAAGGTGAGACCCACCAAATGAAAAGAAGGTGGGACCCACCAAATGAAAAGAAGGTGGGACCCACCAAAGAAGAAGGAATGATTATGTTGCTAGAAGATATCACTTTTGATCTTGATTGTCTTCAAGCTTCTTGCGCGCCTCTTCTAAGACAGCAATGGTTAACTTCAAACGAGAAACTGATTTCAGCGTTTTTTGTTGGGTATGGACGGTTTCGTCCAAAGTCTTACGAAGCCGGGTTAGCATTGGACCTTTTACTTTGCCGGCTGTAATATTATGCAGCAACCGTCCAACGCGGTCAAGCCGCGTAATATACCCGTCTTCCTTTTGAGCTAATGTCGTGTGGGTTATTTCTAGCGCCGTTAATACGTGCGCGAGTCGAACCTCCTTAGGCATTTTATATTTGGGCGGACCGCACAAATAGAAAAAAAGATAAGATAACCCCATATTGAGCCCCGCTAGAGACCCAAAACCCCCCAAAACAGCGATCCCAAGTCCTTTTAGCGTTATTTTTTTGGTAACAATAGTAACCAGGCTGACCGTGACAACTTTTACTTTCAAACTGATTAAGCGAATCCAGTTCCCCATGGTGATTTTCCTTGAGAGTTTTAAGAATTCAAATTTGGTTAATCTTTTAACCAAAACCAAATTAGAACTGGCTATTTGGTTCGAAGCAAATAGCCAAATACGACCATATTACGACCATATTCGGTTATACGACCATATCTCTTTTCGATACAATGGTTAAATATTATAGTACACTACAATATACCCCAATGTCAAGTATCTGTGAGAAAAAGTTTCTATCTGTGAGAAAAAGTTTCCATAAATTTGCATTAATTTGCATTAAATGGATAGTTTGATACTGTTAATTCATGTATATTCTATTTTTTTTTTTTTTACTTGATTCTTTAATTCAATCAAAATGAAACTAACGGAAGGGGAATGGGTTCAAATCTTTCCCTTCCAGAAATAAAAAGGAACGTTTTTCTTTCTTTGGAGAATCTTTGCAGAATAAAATAGTACATTTTATTTTCAAGATAGAAGGAAAAGGGATAGTTTGATTTTGACCCATTATCTATGACCCGAATTAATGGAGCGAAAAGAATCTACCAAT